TAATGGTAAGCAAGAAGATTGTTTACGAAGAAACACCAATAAAAATTCATATTCTGATACATAAGAATTATATAAGAATCGAAATAGTCTTTTATTTTCTTTTTTAAAAAGAAAAATAGATTTCATTGAAGTAATAAAACTATTCCAATTTGAATAGTAGTTGAGAAAGAATCGCAATAAATGCAAAGACGGAACGTCTTGTATACGGTATTGAAGAAGTTGCACCAAGATTTCCAAATGAATAGGATAGGGTATTTCTATATGTGAAATAGAATCCAAATGCAAAAATTTGTCTTCTAAAAAGGGAAATATTGAATGAATAGAGCGTAAATTCTGAAACTTTGGTATTTCTTTTTCTTTCGGACAAGATAATTCTCGTAGCGAGAATGGGATTTCTACAACGATCGAAAACCCCTCAGGTAGAATCTGAGAATAAAACTCAGAATAAAAACCAATTTTGTAATCCAACAATCGATCTTGGTTAGGATGATTAATCGAGTTAATCCAAAAATTCTGCTGATACATTCGAGTAATTAAACGTTTCACAAGTAGTGAACTAAATTTCTTGTTATTACAACTAATAATTTCCACAGGTTCGGAATCATTTAATCCATAATCGTGGGCAAATGCATAAATATACTCCTGAAAGAGAAGTGGGTAGACAAAGTATTGTTGACAAGATTTATGTTTTTCTGAATACCCTTCGAATTTTTCCATTTGTATTTCTACTTGAATCAGAGACAAGAAGCATTTCTCGGTTTATCAAATGATGATACATAGTGCAATATGGTCAGAACAGGGTGTTGGATTTTTTAATACAAACCCTGGAAAGAAAGGGAGTCTAATCCACAGATCTTTTTCCGCTCCTTTTCTACACAATTAGTTTATGTTTGTTCTAAATTACAAAAGAGAACAGAATCAATTTTTTATTTTTGCAGGCCAATCGCTCTTTTGACTTTGGAATGGAATCCCTTTATCAATATACTGCTTCTTTTACACATTCAATCCATAATCAAGAATAATTAGGATTTCTAAAAAAAAAAAAAAAGGTCGACTCGAAAATCCAACCTTTCCCCGCATCCGGCACTAATCTATTTTTAACGTCTAATTAGAGCGGGGAATTATTCCAATTAGGAAGTTAAGCTCGTTGCTTTTTATTTTACCAGAATTGGAGCCAGGCTCTATCCATTTATTCACTAGACCCAGAAAATCGTAATTTTTATTCGATTTTATTACGACATGCTATTTTTTCCATTCATTACCCTTGAGGATCAGTCGTGGTCTTATAGACTCTACCAAGAGTCTGGACGAATTTGTTGCTCCATCCAAATGTGTAAAAGATCATAGTCGCACTTAAAAGCCGAGTACTCTACCATTGAGTTAGCAACCCAGATAAAAAAAGATCTTAGATACGATCGAAATCAAAAAATCAATGGAATTACACCGGGCGCTTCTGTCAAAACATTGAACTAGCAAGACATCAAAAGAAAGATTTTATCGACCATGAAAAACACTCAAATGGCAAAATGAACAGGTCTAGTTAAATTCCACTAAGATTAGAGCGACTCCAATCACGATGGCAAAATGCTGCTTCTTTTAGCGATTTTTAGTTTAAAGAAATAAAAATATTGTATGAAAATACATGCACATGCAAGAGAGACAGAGACACCCTTATCATTTGAGCGAAGTGTAGGCAGAAAAATCGAATATGGAGTGAGGATTAAAGAGACCCATCTATCTACAAATTCTATTTGTTCAATAGACCTTTGTCAATGGAAATAGAATGATAAGAAAACAAATTAGATAGAAAAAGTAAATAAAATAGGGGCTTATGTTGGATTGGCACGACATAAATCCAAATAGGACTAAGAAAGAGGTAAATTGTGTCTAAATAATTAGAGAACGAGGAATACTGGTGATCTTCTCCTACTTTTTTATTTATTTAGTTCTTCAATTCACTCAAAATTCTTTCTTTTTCTTTAAATAATTCTGCCTTCCTTAAAATATCATAAACAGTTCTTGTCGGTTGAGCACCCTTTTCAAGGAAATAGAGAATAGCTGGAACATTTAAACAAGTTTGATTTTTTATCGGATCATAAAAACCCACTTTTCGAAGATCTCTTCCCTCTCTTCGAGATCGAACATCAATTGCAACGATTCGATAGACAGCTTATTGGGATAGATGTAGATAAACAACGCCCCCCCCCTAGAAACGTATAGGAGGTTTTCTCCTCATACGGCTCGAGAAAATGATTCGAATTTCTGTCTATAATAATAGAAATAAGACTATTACGTGCATTAATTTCCTTACAGAAAAAACAAATTTCATTTATACTCATGACTCAAGTTGGCTAATTTTGACTGACAGACTTCAAAGGCGAAATCCTTCGAAAATTTTTGAGTCGTCTCTAAACTCTTTTCGTTGTCTCATTTCGAACGAATTGACTTTTATTCCTTATTCTGATCCAATTCTGCTGTTGAGACAATTGAAAATTGTGTTTACTTGTTCTGGAATCCTTTATCTTTGATTTGTGAAATCCTTGGGTTTAGACATTACTTCGGGAATTCCTATTCTTTTTTCTTTCAAAAGAGTAGCAACATACCCTTTTTTCTTATTTCCTTCGATAAAGCATCTCCCTCTTCTATAGAAATCAAATAAGGAGGATTTATTCTGATATACTTTTAATTGAAAGAGTTTTCCCTATCTTCCAAAATGGGGCTTTTTTCTTATTTTAACCTTTCGATTTCTATATTAAGGATAGACTGACAAAGTTGGCCTAATTTATTAGTTTTCACTAACCCTAGATCCTTTCCCTTGATAAAAAATCAATTCTATCCTCTCGAGCTCCATTGTGTACTATTTACTTAAAAATAAACAACCCAGCGCAAATTAGGTTCGGGACGAATAGAACAGACTATGTCGAGCCAAGAGCATTTTCATTACTATGGAAAATGGTGGATAGCAAAATCCACAATCGATCATGTCCTTCAAGTCGCACGTTGCTTTCTACCACATCGTTTTAAACGAAGTTTTACCATAACAAACATTCCTCTTTTCATTGCAAAGTGGTATAGAGAATTGATCCAATATGGATGGAATCATGAATAGTCATTGGTTTAGTTTTGTGTATACTAATCCAAACTTGCTATCTATGGAGCAATATGGATAAAAGAAAGTTAAGTATTTATCGGGGAAGCCCCCACAAAAAGCCTATTTATTTAAACCCATATTCTATCATATGAATGAGAATGAAACATAGTTCGAAAAAGAGGACTAAACAGGTTTGTTTAAGACTTATTTATTATGAAATTTCCATTCTCAACGGATGGCTCGAGATCATCAATTTTAAAGTGTAGAAGAGAAGGATCAACTCTTCCCCAATAAATAAACTATCAACCTCCAAAAAAGTTTAATAAAATTAATTACTAATTAATTTTATTACTATATTAGAATTAGATTAGCAATATATTTTTTACGTAACAAAAAAAATTAACTATTAACTAAAAAAGTATTCCAATGAAAAGATTGAAAGTTTTTGGTAGTTATAGAATTCTCGTACTTCCATACTTCTTCGACCCGAATACAAAAAAAAAGTAAGAAAAAAATATGACTAAGTAAATAGCGTAGGCATATCCTGAATGTGCCTGATAGACACAATTTTTTCATAAAATAAAGATATTCAATTTGATTGGACTTAAGACTTTATTATGTTTTCTGAGAAAGAAAATGAATGCTTAGAAATGCATCTAATCTAAGAGTTCATAAGATATCATTATTCTCTTTAATAAACTTTTGTCTCGTGTAGAGTACTGTACTATCCGAAACAATCTGGGACGGAAGGATTCGAACCTCCGAGTAACGGGACCAAAACCCGCTGCCTTACCACTTGGCCACGCCCCATTTCGGGTTTTATGCGACACTAATAAACAGTATTATGTTTATTTGTTATTCGTCAATCCCATTTCAATTACATAAAAAATGAGGGATATTCTCTTGCTAGTATTCTAGACATGCGGATAATATAGAATCAAAAAAATGCATTGATCATTACATGGAATTCTATTAAGATATTATATGAAAGTCGAATTTATTCCACTCTCATTTGAGAGTGCAAATACAAGGAGGTATTTTGTGTTTGGGAAAGTCCGAAGAAAAAAGATTTAGAATCTGCCTTTTCCTTATTTCCCTTAGAAAAATAACTCAATCAAAATCCAATTATTTACTCTACAAGAATGAAATGCTTGTTATGCCTAATATACTTAGTTTAACCTGTATCTGTTTTAATTCTGTTCTTTATCCGACTACTAGTTTTTTCTTTGCCAAATTGCCCGAAGCTTATGCTATTTTCAACCCAATCGTGGATGTTATGCCTGTCATACCTCTATTCTTTTTTCTATTAGCCTTTGTTTGGCAAGCTGCTGTAAGTTTTCGATGAAATCTTTAGTACTCTGCTCTGCCTGCTAAATTAAATTATGTATTAATTACAAAAAATTATTATTATAAAAAAAATGGGTAAAAGCAGAGAACTTTTCTATTTTTATATTATGAACCTTCGATTCTAAAATGAAAATTCTTCTACATTGAATAGATAGCTGCAGCAATAAATTTGGATCAGCCTTTCTACCCTTCTGCACTTACGTTGAGCAGGTACCTACACAATACCTAACTCTATTTTGATATTGATAAGAGTGCTTATTATAAATGAATTCTTGCAATTTTTTTTTTCAAGAATTCTTTTTTGCATTTTTAGGTATCAAAATAAAAAAAAATCCATCCTAGTGGATCCGTGTGGTAAGGAAAAACAGGTAATCTATTCCTTAAAAAAAAATCTTGGAGATTATGTAATGCTTACTCTCAAACTTTTTGTTTATACAGTAGTGATATTCTTTGTTTCCCTCTTTATCTTTGGATTCTTATCCAATGACCCAGGACGGAATCCTGGGCGCGAGGAGTAAAAATTCCATTTTTTTTGCATTTTTTCTTACAAATTGGATTTGTTTCTTACATTTATCTATGAGAAAATCCGGGGGTCAGAATTCCTTCCAATTCGAAAGTCCCAAATGATCCGAGGGAGCGGAAAGAGAGGGATTCGAACCCTCGGTACAAAAAAATTGTACAACGGATTAGCAATCCGCCGCTTTAGTCCACTCAGCCATCTCTCCTCGTTCCAAATCCAAAGGTTTCCGTGATATGATAGAGACAAGAAATAATGATTGCAAAAAACCTTTTTTTTTCTTTCAAAAGTATATAAAAATTATATTGCCAATTCCATTTTAGTTATATTCTTTTTTCTTAATGTTAATAAAAAAAGAAGAAAATTGTTGTTTTTTCTTTCTAAAAATTGATATTGGCCGAGAGAGAATGAGATAGATTTTCTCTTTAGTGGGCATTTCCCGATAGGACTTGTTATAATAAAACAAGCAGGTTATATAAAAAAGAAAAAAAGCTTTTTTTTGTTGATTATTTATCAAGAAAGCAAAAAGGGTTCTTATCAAACCCAACATAAAATTGGAAAGAACCATAAAGTAAGTAGATCTGACTCCTTGAATGCTGCCTCTATCCGCTATTCTGATATATAAATTCGATGTAGATGAAATTGTATAAGCGAATTTTTTGTATTTCCTTAGACTTAGACCGCGCAAGACAAGAATTTTTTGTTATTTACGATTTCATATTCTTGTTACTAGATGTTCTATAGGAATAAGAAGAAACCGCAACTCCTTTCCGCTACACATAAAAATAGATTTCGAAAATCCATTTTTTTTTAAGAATCCTCTTTTTTTGTTCTTCCACCCATGAAATAGAGAGGAAACGAGAATAGAGGGGTTACTTTTATTTTCATTTTTCCCTTAAAAGATAGGCTTTTAAAGTAGGAGTCATGGAATAATGCTGAATTGAAATGTTGATTTCTATAGTATAAGAAAAACAAACCGAATCAAATTCATGGATTTACCACGACCTCGGTTGTGACTCCCTAGATAAAAATAAAAAATTTCTATCTTCGAGACCATTGAAAAAGGGCATTGAACGAGAAACAAATCGTCCACAGATAAGAAAACTATCATATGCCTTGGAAGTGACATGAGGTGCTCGGAAATGGTTGAAGTAATTGAATAGGAGGATCACTATGACTATAGCCCTTGGTAGAGTTCCTAAAGAAGAAAATGATCTATTTGATACTATGGATGACTGGTTACGAAGGGACCGCTTCGTTTTTGTAGGATGGTCCGGCCTATTGCTCTTTCCTTGCGCTTATTTCGCTTTAGGGGGTTGGTTTACAGGGACAACTTTTGTAACTTCTTGGTATACCCATGGATTGGCTAGTTCCTATTTGGAAGGTTGTAATTTCTTAACCGCAGCAGTTTCTACCCCTGCCAATAGTTTAGCACACTCTTTGTTGTTACTATGGGGTCCGGAAGCACAAGGAGATTTTACTCGTTGGTGTCAATTAGGCGGTCTATGGACTTTTGTAGCTCTCCACGGGGCTTTTGCACTAATAGGTTTCATGTTACGCCAATTTGAACTTGCTCGGTCTGTTCAATTGCGGCCTTATAATGCAATCTCATTCTCTGGTCCAATCGCTGTTTTTGTTTCTGTATTCCTTATTTATCCACTGGGGCAATCTGGTTGGTTCTTTGCGCCGAGTTTTGGGGTAGCAGCGATATTTCGATTCATCCTTTTCTTCCAAGGATTTCATAATTGGACGTTGAACCCATTTCATATGATGGGAGTTGCCGGAGTATTAGGTGCGGCTCTGCTATGCGCTATTCATGGAGCGACTGTAGAAAACACTTTATTTGAGGACGGTGATGGTGCAAATACCTTCCGCGCTTTTAACCCAACTCAAGCTGAAGAAACTTATTCAATGGTTACTGCTAACCGCTTTTGGTCCCAAATCTTTGGTGTTGCTTTTTCCAATAAACGTTGGTTACATTTCTTTATGCTATTTGTACCCGTCACCGGTTTATGGATGAGTGCTATTGGCGTAGTTGGCCTGGCTCTGAACTTACGTGCCTATGACTTTGTTTCCCAGGAAATCCGTGCAGCGGAAGATCCTGAATTTGAGACTTTCTACACCAAAAATATTCTTTTAAACGAGGGTATTCGTGCTTGGATGGCAGCTCAGGATCAGCCTCATGAAAATCTTATATTCCCTGAGGAGGTTCTACCACGTGGAAACGCTCTTTAATGGAACTTTCGTTTTAGCTGGTCGTGACCAAGAAACCACTGGCTTTGCTTGGTGGGCTGGGAATGCCAGACTTATCAATTTGTCCGGTAAGCTACTTGGAGCTCACGTAGCCCATGCCGGATTAATCGTATTCTGGGCCGGAGCAATGAACCTATTTGAGGTGGCTCATTTCGTACCAGAAAAGCCCATGTATGAACAAGGGTTAATTTTACTTCCACACTTAGCTACTCTAGGTTGGGGAGTAGGGCCAGGGGGAGAAGTTCTAGATACTTTTCCGTACTTTGTATCTGGAGTACTTCACCTAATTTCCTCCGCAGTCTTAGGTTTCGGTGGCATTTATCACGCGCTTCTGGGACCCGAGACTCTTGAAGAATCTTTTCCATTTTTTGGTTATGTATGGAAAGATAGAAATAAAATGACTACAATTTTGGGTATTCACCTAATTTTGTTAGGTCTAGGTGCTTTTCTTCTAGTACTCAAGGCTCTTTATTTTGGCGGTGTATATGATACCTGGGCCCCTGGGGGGGGAGATGTAAGAAAAATTACCAATTTGACCCTTAGCCCCAGTGTTATATTTGGTTATTTACTAAAATCCCCTTTTGGGGGAGAAGGGTGGATTGTTAGTGTGGATGATTTAGAAGATATAATTGGTGGGCATATATGGTTGGGCTTCATTTGTGTATTTGGCGGAATTTGGCATATCTTAACCAAACCCTTCGCATGGGCTCGCCGTGCGTTTGTATGGTCTGGGGAAGCTTACTTGTCTTATAGTTTAGCTGCTTTATCTCTCTTTGGTTTTATCGCTTGTTGTTTTGTATGGTTCAATAATACGGCTTATCCGAGTGAGTTTTATGGACCCACCGGGCCAGAAGCTTCTCAAGCTCAAGCATTTACTTTTCTAGTTAGAGACCAGCGTCTTGGAGCTAATGTCGGATCCGCTCAAGGACCCACAGGTTTAGGTAAATATCTAATGCGTTCGCCAACTGGGGAGGTTATCTTTGGAGGGGAAACTATGCGTTTTTGGGACCTTCGCGCTCCATGGTTAGAACCTCTAAGGGGCCCCAACGGTTTGGACTTGAGTAGGTTGAAAAAAGACATACAACCTTGGCAAGAACGACGTTCAGCAGAATATATGACCCACGCGCCTTTAGGCTCTTTAAATTCTGTGGGTGGCGTAGCTACCGAGATCAATGCAGTTAATTATGTCTCTCCTAGAAGTTGGTTATCGACTTCTCATTTTGTTCTAGGATTCTTCTTTTTTGTGGGCCATTTGTGGCATGCAGGAAGAGCCCGAGCTGCTGCAGCAGGTTTTGAAAAGGGAATCGATCGTGATTTGGAACCTGTTCTTTACATGAACCCTCTTAACTAAGATTTTCTTATTTATACCTGTTCTAATGTTTTCTTTTTTTTCTGTTCTGGCTCGGTTATTCCATCTAGCCGAGCCATTCATTCCTTTTTATGAAAGAAAGATAAGGGACAGAATAAAGAAAAAAAAATTAAAGAAACAAACATATTCAATAAGCAAAAGGAGAGAGAGGGATTCGAACCCTCGATAGTTCCTAGAACTATACCGGTTTTCAAGACCGGAGCTATCAACCACTCAGCCATCTCTCCACAACCTAATCCCTATTTTACTCCTACAAATAGAACATAGCCATATAAAAAGCTCTACTAACCTATAGAAAGATCTCAGATTCAAGTCCCTTTTCGACATATCTCTGTATACTGTATACACGGATACATGATCCGCTATACCCGCTTGTGAAATTTGTGAAATAAAGACTAAACCCCCTCTCCTCACCCCCATATCCAAATAAAAAAAAGCGGTAAGTAAAAATAAGTTTTAATTAAAGAGAAGAATCAATGGATTCATGATTAAACCCCTCCTACTTCTTGTATTTTTTTACAATTAGTGAGGGATCAAATATGTAGTCAACTTTATTTGATGGTAGCTTGGAGGATTAGAAATATGACTATTGCTTTCCAATTAGCTGTTTTTGCATTAATTGCGACTTCCTCAGTCTTAGTAATTAGTGTACCCCTTGTATTTGCTTCTCCTGATGGTTGGTCAAATAATAAAAACGTTGTATTTTCCGGTACATCATTATGGATTGGACTAGTCTTTCTCGTAGCTATTCTTAATTCTCTCATTTCTTAAATTTGTTTAGTATTTAGTAGGCAGGTACAAAAAAAATAAAAAGGGCATTTCTTCGAAAACATTCGAATAGTGAGACGCATTAAAATTAAAACGCAATTTGCGTTCCGAATTGCTACCTCTTCTCTTTCAGTATTATGAAATTCCATTCCTATTAGAATATTCATTTTAGAATATTCATTGACAGACAATAAAAAAAAGGAAAACTCTAATATAATAGAAAATGAAACGAAACGGTCGACCCAGACATAGACGGTCGACCCAAGCGGATATACGCTATAAAATATATAGCGTAGCGAGCGTAGTTCAATGGTAAAACATCTCCTTGCCAAGGAGAAGATACGGGTTCGATTCCCGCCGCTCGCCCCCTTAATTTAGTAAGGTACTATTACCGTATCCCTTACTATACTTATCCTTCCTTTGCATCCCACTCAAAAAAAAGGGTACGCTACGGAGCCAGAAAGGGCTCCGTAAATCGGGTATTCACTGAGACAAAGAACTCGCAAACTTCTTTTAAAGGGAAGGGAGAAGTAGACTGTGCCTTTCTTTCATTTCATTTTTCTTTTACGCGGAGTCGGGAGGAGGCTTGCGCGTTCTGAGGGCAAGTGCCTTCGCAAACTGCTCAATTTTTCCCTCTAGGGCCGGGAACTAATGAATAAAAAAAGTTGGATACCACCCAACCCTCTACCATACATATCTAAAGAAATAGAAGAGTCCTTTTATACAGACTGCTAAGTGCGGAGACGGGAATCGAACCCGTGACCTCAAGGTTATGAGCCTCGTGAGCTACCAAACTGCTCTACTCCGCTCTAGAGTACCAAAAACTGGTTGACAAAGAAGGTTGAATACAGGCCTTTACCTTGTCTAGACAAAAAGAATACTCCTTTTATTTTTATAGAGATAGAGAATGGAGCGGGTAGCGGGAATCGAACCCGCATCGTTAGCTTGGAAGGCTAGGGGTTATAGTCGACGTTGGTTTATTATTTTTAACGTCTCTAATTCAAAACCGAACATGAAATTTTGATTTCATTCGGCTCCTTTATGGATATTCTCACCACTTAACATCTATGTCAGCTTTTCTATTTGAATGGAACCAAAGCTCTCCGCTTTCTAGATGATCCTTATAGAGTAGGAAATAGAACTTCGATCTAAATCCATCTAATCTACTTACTTCGTTCCCTAATTTCATTCAAGAGATCCTCGAGGAAAAGAATTTGGTTTCCACCGAGCTGAAACAATATGCTGATGGTTCTAGTAAACCAAAACTATCGTTTTTTAGCTATTTGGCTTCCTTATTCCTTTTTTAACAAAAGAAGATTTAGTTACGATTGGAAATAAACTTTTTAGTATCTTCATCCATAGATCCTTTACTCATATTTAAAAAATGGGAATAATTACTCCAATGCAAAATTATGCTTCGCGACTCTGTACTCCTAATCTAATTTGTATTTTGGATGCAATTTCAATTAGTCTTTGGATACAAATCGCGAGAATTTATATTCTTCCTCAATATGCTATTGAGAGGAAAAGGATTAAATCCTTTATAAGAACTAAAGTTTTCATCGGAATATAAAAAACTTAAAGATGCCTTTAAGTATCTCATTTCAAATTCCGTTATTAATAGAACGAATCACACTTTTACCACTAAACTATACCCGCTACATGTAGATTATGATATAAATAGTACCCTCTGTCAAGGATATCCATTGGATGGAGAAGGAGGCTAATTCCCCCTTATTGAATCAGATGGAGAAAGTTCATGACGCTGAACGGTTGGTACTTCTATTTTGATCGCTGGCCTTTACTTTAGGATTTAGATAGCCACTCTCGTCTGTAAAATACATTCCATCTCTTCTTAACCAAGCCAATAGCGTCTGAACCAAATGTATGTATTTCGATTAGGATCCTATCCTATTCTACGGTTATAACTACAATGATCATTATTTACTTTGCGAGACGGAATAGTTTTATTATTCCTACAATATACACTAGGGGATAAGACTGTCCCTATAAATTCCTTTTTTCCTTTTCTTTTTTGTTCAATTCTAAACAAAAAAATTATGGAAGATGTTTCCTTCCCCCACTTATCATTAAGTCCGAGCCGTAGAGAAAGAGTGAGATGCTTTTTTAAAATTCATCATAGACTTTCCTTCCCTATGGCTTGATAGAAGTAAGAAACAAAGAGTCATCAGTTAAAGAAAAAACGGACAAGACCGACAGATTTACCTGATGTAAAGAAGATCCTAAAAGTCTCTGCTTAGTCGATTCTCTCCATTTACCACTTTCCTCTCTCTCCTTTTTTCCACTCACTCAATTCTATTTTATTAGATTCTTGTTTAAAAGAATAAAAATAGAACTAAGAACGCATAAAAAAGAACATAGAGTATCAAGACCATTACCAAATGTTCCTTCCACGAATCATATTGGGTAATTTAATTCTTAGGGTTCCAGAATCCGCCTATTTTACTAGTCTTCGGAAACAGAAAACCCTGAACCAGGAAGAGTTAAGTTATGTAGGGTATGGCTTTTTTTTATTGTGTCCACTCTTTCTTCACGTATTTTATTATATAAAAAAACCTCTACTTTAGTTTTGTGCAAGTTATAAGAGAGAATAGGAAATATTTTCTTATTTCTTATTTTTCTTAATTTTCTCAATATTTTGAGCTCGCAAGATTTTGAACCTCGCCATGACTAAACTTCTATATTTCTATATATCGATATATACATATATAATCTCTACATAATATCTCTCTCTATACATATAATATGTACATTATGCAGTAGACCCATAATGGGAAATCAAAGTGTCAAATTTTTGAATTAAATAAAAAGCCCTTTTAACTCAGTGGTAGAGTAATGCCATGGTAAGGCATAAGTCATCGGTTCAAATCCGATAAAGGGCTTTTAAAATTAGTGGTAGAGTAATGCCGTGCTAAGACGTAAGTCATCGGTTCGAATCTGATGGAATACTTTTCTACTAAAATTCATTCACTTTTTTCTTTGTTTTTGAAACTTTCTCTATTTTTTATAGAATTTTATGACTTAGTGCGGGATGTATGCATTTTTGGTCTGAACACTAAATAAAGCACCAAATGTAAATTCCAAAAAAGAAATGAAATTGGACTATTTTTCATCTTAGATCAATCAAATAACTACCTGTACTGAACTAATATGGATAGAGAATCCCTATTTAGTAATCCATTCTTATTCTATACCCTTTTAATGAATTTCCCTAATAAAGTAGGGGATGATCCATGAATTAATCTAATCAGCAACTAAAAAAACTCCTAGATGAAAACATAACAGAAAAGTAGGAAAAACTCTTTACTTTGGATCTAGTTATACTTTTCGAGTATATTGACAATTCCAAAAAACTGCTCATACTATGATTATAGTATAATCACGAGCGGTTGTATATGGCCTTATCGTCTAGTGATGCCCCTATCGTCTAGTGGTTCAGGACATCTCTCTTTCAAGGAGGCAGCGGGGATTCGACTTCCCCTGGGGGTAGGGAGTATTTTGAAAGGAGGTTAATCATAGATTATAAAAAAACCTAGAATAAATTCTTCCTGGGTCGATGCCCGAGCGGTTAATGGGGACGGACTGTAAATTCGTTGACAATATGTCTACGCTGGTTCAAATCCAGCTCGGCCCAAAAATCTAGGACTTCGTGAATATGAACTAAATCCTTTTATTTTTCTTCCATAAAATAAAATGTCTGATATGATCTATAGAAAAAAAAGATAAAGAAAAAAGGCAGAAATTTTATTTATAACCCATATCTCTCTCATTCCTTTCTTACAAACAAAAGAGTTTTTCTTATTGAAGGGTGGATTATTATCCATTTTTAGTGATAAAAAAGTACGACATACTAGGTATGTCGCTCTCACTATACCCACATATAATATGTAGGTATGTAGCATATGAATGGTTCTATTTAAGAATAAATAGGTATGCCATACATCCCGCGGGGATTGTAGTTCAATTGGTCAGAGCACCGCCCTGTCAAGGCGGAAGCTGCGGGTTCGAGCCCCGTCAGTCCCGAACTAGGGTTTAATGAAATGAATGGATAAATTCATATTTCCCTTTTCCATGAAAAAAAGGGGAGGAAGCAAGATCAAATACCCATAGCCATAAGGCACCCTTACTTCGCTTTTTTATTTTGCATCTCTCATTAAAGAGGGAGGGGAAGCATATAGGCATTTTTTTTTTTTACTACTCCCGATCGATAAAGAAAGACACACATATGATATAGAATACCGCTATTTTATCGGAATCCATACATAAATAGTATTCCCTTTTTATTTAAGATCTCTTTTCCCCATGTCAGTTCTACTGCTTATTTGGATGTCCATGTGACCCATATAAAGTTGGTCATATAATACATACATACATAATTGTATGTATAACTATAATAAAAAGGAAGGGAAATTGGATAAGATTAAGAAAGATCATGGGTTAGAGGTATAGAAAAGAAAAAGGAGAAAAGGATTAAAAAAAGAAAAGAGGGAATTCCTAATCCAATCAAAAAAACCATTTTGGTCTTAGTATGGATAAAGGGTCTTCCTATGTTATAGTATTCCCCTCTCAACTATGAATTGATTTGATAGATCCGATATTCATAATATTGAATTGATTCAGTATTATCAGACTGCAAGCTCTACCCTTGAATTTACAGGATACCCCTTTTTCCTCCCCATGGGATTATATCCCCAGTTATTGTGAAAATAAAAAATAAAGAGGTTATGGAAGTCAATATTCTCGCATTTATTGCTACTGCACTGTTCATTCTAGTTCCTACTGCTTTTTTACTTATTATTTATGTAAAAACAGTCAGCCAAAATGATTAGTTGGAATTCCAATTAATCATTGAAGAAATGCAAAAGGGATTAAATAAAAAAAATCCAAGTCTTAAATGAAAGGATCTGGTTGGAATCTTAAAGTGTGGTAGAAAGAACTACATATAGTTTTTTCTACGACACTTTAGAGTCTTTCTATTATATTATCGGAGTGAAACAAAACAAAAAAAAAGATTAAAGAATAACGTTTGACAAAATAATTAATGCAAAACGATCAATTAAAGAAAAGAGTTGATACAACAATTTGATTATTCAATCAATTAGTAGTATCCCTAGAGTCCACTCCTCCCCCATACTACTAGTGAAAGAGAGAATGTAAAGACTACCATTAAAGCAGCCCAAGCGAGACTTACTATATCCATCTAAATTATGTCTCCTATTTCTATAAAGGAATTATTCTACTATTGATCAATAATCATAGTGGAATCAAGGGTACAGAGTCAAAAAGGGATTCTACGCTAAAGCTACGGATCAATCAGTTCAAGGAATTTACTCCTAACAAATTCTTATTCTTATAGGAATTCCAGTAGAATTAGAGAGCATTAAGTATAAATATGATACATAGCATAGCCCTTTTACTTAAAAAAGAGTACGGGAATGATGTCCTAAATACTGAATAGAAGAAGCGGGAATAGGAAGATTTTTGATTCCTTTTGTTACTCTATTTTTTTTATAAGCAAAGGACACCCGCGTATAGCATAAAATTATGGACAAATAAATATTTTTTGGATACCTACCTTACCTATATTTATTTTTGACCTAAACCCTACAGCCCTGCTTTCTATCATTCTATGAAAGAATGAAGAAACTTTATCCACAACTCCTAAATTAACTTAGGATCGGCCTATTTAATCTGATTCTCGCTAGAATAAGTAGTCCTTACTTTAAAGTGTATGTAGATAAAATAAGATGTACGATAATGTATGATAATTAGGAAGTCTTGATATTCCTTCGTGGAACCCCTTCTTCAATCTTAAATTGAAAAAAAAAAAATAAGGAATGCCCCGTAGGAACCTTTCTTTGGATACCAAGATTTCTGACATCTTATCCTCGTAGTTTAAAATTCTCAAATCGAATCAATATCCCTATTGGTAACCCTTTTTTTTTGGCCACTACCGCCAAAGCAAACCCTAGTTTGAGGATAGAACTATGCTATGGTTTGGTATGGATTCTAAAAACAGAGTATCAGCAGGCCTAGTTACTCTCTTGCCCAAACTTATGCGGAGTACAAATTTATCGAGTTCGATCAGTACTATAAAACCCAAGTATTTTATTGATCAGGCGGCACCCAGATTTGAACTGGGGATAAAGGATTTGCAGTCCCCTGCCTTACCGCTTGGCCATGCCGCCAAAAAATCCGAGCGAAAATCGAGAAAAGAGCAACTATTCATGCACGTTTTCTTACGAAAACCCCCTTTTTTATTTGGAATATAATTCCCCTTACTTTTTCCAATCTTTTTAAAAAAATTTATTCCTGCTTTTTTTGATCCTGTTTCTATTATTCTCTTCGATAGATTCTATCTTAAAACGGATACTGCTAATACAATAAAACTTTCTGTTTCTTTCTATTAAGATGGAAAAGGAGAATAAAGTGGATTTCTAGTCACAGGCTGCAAAATTCAGAACGAATTGGAACCGTTAACTAGAATTCTCTCTCTTTTTTTTTTGCAGTAGTGAACGACTCTTAAATAGGTATTCTCTCCCCTTTCTTTTTAATGGCATAATAAAATATTATGGCTTTATGCCTAATCCGTGTATAGGTAAACTGCAGGTCCGAACAGCATTATTATCCAAAGATCCCCCTTATGTACATATCTCTATGGGGAATCGTGCTTTAATTTTTCAAAGCATTAAATATCTTGAATAAAAAAGTGACTTACTTTATTTTGAATTAAAGTAAGCGTGCTATTCTAAATCGAAGTAAAGTCAAACTTTCTAGTGTATTTATTATATTATGGCTTTATTACATTAATAATAGAAAGGAGATAAAATGAGAAATCTTTGCCATCCAATCTGATTAGAATATCATGAAAGTATAAGTAGCAGAATTTTTTTCTAGGAATGTTTTATCAATTCATTTTCATTCCATTTGTACCCCTCCCCTGGAAAACTGGAACTTTCGTCAAAATAGTCTCTATTCATATGTATGAAATACATATATGAAATACGTGTGTGGAGTTCCCTAGAATTTCATGTGATTCAGTAAACAGAATATAGATTCCATGATTGCTAGATCAATCCATAGGGATTGATTAAGAGTGAGCTGATAATGGAATTTTTCTTTGATAAACAGGAAACTTAAGATTAAGATGCTCCGGAATGGAAACGAGGGAATGTCCACAATACCCGGATTTAGTCAGATCCAATTCGAGGGATTTTGTAGGTTCATTAATCAAGCCTTGGCAGAAGAACTTGACAAGTTTCCAACAATTAAAGACCCAGATCACGAAATTGCATTTCAATTATTTGCGAAAGGGTATCAATTGCTAGAACCCTCGATAAAAGAAAGGGATGCTGTGTATGAATCACTCACCTATTCTTCCGAATTATATGTATCCGCGAGATTAATTTTTGGTTTCGATGTGCAAAAGCAAACCATTTCTATTGGAAACATTCCTATAATGAATTCCTTAGGAACCTTTATTATAAATGGAATATACCGAATTGTGATCAATCAAATATTGCTAAGTCCTGGTATTTACTACCGTTCGGAATTAGACCATAAGGGAATTTCTATCTACACCGGAACTATAATATCAGATTGGGGAGGAAGATCGGAATTAGCAATTGATAAAAAAGAAAGGATATGGGCTCGCGTGAGTAGAAAACAAAAGATATCTATTCTAGTTCTATCATCAGCTATGGGTTCGAATCTAAGAGAAATTCTAGATAATGTTTCCTACCCTGAAATTTTTTTGTCTTTCCCGAATGCTAAGGAGAAGAAGAGGATTGAGTCAAAAGAAAAAGCTATTTTGGAGTTTTATCAACAATTTGCTTGCGTAGGTGGAGACCTGGTATTTTCGGAGTCCTTGTGTGAGGAATTACAAAAGAAATTTTTTCAACAAAAATGTGAATTAGGAAGGATTGGTCGACGAAATATGAATCGGAGACTTAATCTTGATATACCTCAGAACAATACATTTTTGTTACCACGAGATGTATTGGCCGCTACGGATCATTTGATTGGAATGAAATTTGGAACGGGTATACTTGACGATGACGATATGAATCACTTGAAAAATAAACGTATTCGTTCGGTTGCGGATCTGTTACAAGATCAATTCGGACTGGCTCTTGGTCGTTTACAACATGCAGTTCAAAAAACTATTCGTAGAGTATTCATACGTCAATCGAAACCGACCCCCCAAACTTTGGTAACTCCAACTTCAACTTCGATTTTATTAATAACTACTTATGAGACCTTTTTTGGTACATATCCGTTATCTCAAGTTTTTGATCAAACGAATCCATTGACACAAACTGTTCATGGGCGAAAAGTGAGTTGTTTAGGTCCTGGAGGGTTGACTGGGAGAACTGCAAGTTTTCGGAGCCGAGATATTCATCCGAGTCACTATGGGCGTATTTGTCCAATTGACACGTCCGAAGGAATCAATGTTGGACTTACTGGATCCTTAGCAATTCATGCGAGAATTGATCACTTGTGGGGATCCATAGAGAGTCCGTTTTATGAAATATCTGCTGAGAAAGAAAAAAAAAAAAAAGCGAGAGAGGTGGTTTATCTCTCACCAAATAGAGATGAGTATTATATGATAGCAGCAGGAAATTCTTTGTCCTTGAATCAAGGTATTCAAGAGGAGCAGGTTGTTCCAGCTAGATACCGCCAAGAATTCCTGACTATTGCATGGGAACAGATTCATGTTAGAAGTATTTTTCCTTTCCAATATTTTTCTATTGGAGGTTCTCTCATTCCTTTTATTGAGCACAATGATGCGAATCGGGCTTTAATGAGTTCTAATATGCAGCGCCAAGCAGTTCCCCTTTCTCGGTCCGAAAAGTGCATTGTTGGAACTGGATTGGAACGCCAAACAGCTCTAGATTCGAGGGTTTCCGTTATAGCCGAACGCGAGGGAAAGATCGTTTCTACTGATAGTCATAAGATCCTTTTATCAAGTCGTGGGAAGACTATAAGTATTCCTTTAGTTAACCACCGTCGCTCGAACAAAAATACTTGTATGCACCAAAAACCCCGGGTTCCCCAGGGTAAATCCATTAAAAAGGGACAAATTTTAGCAGAGGGAGCTGCTACAGTTGGGGGGGAACTTGCTTTAGGAAAAAACGTATTAGTAGCTTATATGCCATGGGAAGGTTACAATTTTGAAGACGCAGTACTAATTTGCGAACGTTTGGTATATGAGGATATTTATACCTCTTTTCACATCCGGAAATATGAAATTCAGACGGATACGACAAGCCAAGGCTCTGCTGAAAAAATCACTAAAGAAATACCACATCTAGAAGAACATTTACTCCGCAATTTGGACAGAAATGGAGTTGTTAGGTTGGGATCCTGGGTAGAAACTGGTGATATTTTAGTAGGTAAATTAACGCCTCAGATAGCGAGTGAATCATCGTATATCGCGGAAGCTGGATTATTACGGGCCATCTTTGGCCTTGAGGTATCCACTTCAAAAGAAACTTCTCTCAAATTACCTATAGGTGGAAGAGGGCGCGTTATCGATGTGAAATGGATCCAGAGGGACCCCCTCGACATAACGGTTCGTGTATATATTTTACAGAAACGTGAAATCAAAGTTGGGGATAAAGTAGCCGGAAGACATGGGAATAAGGGGATCATTTCCAAAATTTTGCCTAGGCAAGATATGCCCTATTTGCAAGATGGAACACCTGTTGATATGGTCTTCAATCCCTTAGGAGTACCCTCCCGAATGAATGTGGGACAAATATTTGAAAGCTCGCTCGGATTAGCGGGGGATCTGCTAAAGAAACATTATAGAATAGCACCCTTTGATGAGAGATATGAGCAAGAGGCTTCAAGAAAACTTGTGTTTTCAGAATTATATGAAGCCAGTAAAGAAACAAAAAATCCATGGGTATTTGAACCCGAGTACCCGGGAAAAAGCAGAATATTTGATGGAAGAACAGGAGACCCCTTCGAACAACCTGTTCTAATAGGGAAGTCCTATATCTTAAAATTAATTCATCAAGTTGATGAGAAAATTCATGGGCGTTCTACTGGGCCCTACTCACTTGTTACACAACAACCCGTTAGAGGAAGAGCCAAGCAAGGGGGACAACGAGTAGGAGAAATGGAAGTTTGGGCTTTAGAAGGATTTGGTGTTGCTCATATTTTACAAGAGATACTTACTTATAAATCCGACCATCTTATAGCTCGCCAAGAAATACTTAATGCTACGATCTGGGGAAAACGAATACCTAATCACGAGGATCCTCCAGAATCTTTTCGAGTGCTCGTTCGAGAACTACGATCTTTGGCTCTAGAACTGAATCATTTCCTTGTATCTGAGAAGAACTTCCAGGTTAATAGGGAGGAAGTTTGATTTGATCGGAATAAATATAAATTCTTTTCTTATTTCTATTTTATGATTGACCAATATAAACATCAACAACTTCAAATTGGACTCGTTTCCCCTCAACAAATAAAGGCTTGGGCTAACAAAAACCTACCTAATGGAGAAGTCGTTGGCGAAGTCACAAGGCCCTCTACTTTTCATTATAAAACCGATAAACCAGAAAAAGATGGATTGTTTTGCGAAAGAATCTTTGGACCCATAAAAAGCGGAATTTGCGCTTGTGGCAATTCTCGAGCGAGCGGAGCTGAAAACGAAGACGAGAGATTTTGCCAAAAATGCGGGGTGGAATTTGTGGATTCTCGGATACGAAGATATCAAATGGGATACATCAAACTCGCATGTCCCGTGACTCATGTGTGGTATTTGAAAGGTCTTCCTAGTTATATCGCGAATCTTTTAGATAAACCTCTTAAGAAGTTGGAGGGCCTAGTATACGGCGATTTCTCTTTTGCTAGGCCCAGCACTAAAAAACCTACTTTTTTACGATTACGAGGTTTATTCGAAGAGGAAATTTCATCCTGTAACCACAGCATTTCTCCCTTTTTTTCTACCCCAGGCTTTGCAACATTTCGAAATCGGGAAATTGCGACAGGAGCAGGTGCTATTAGAGAACAATTAGCAGATTTGGATTTGCGAATTATTATAGAGAATTCCTTGGTCGAATGGAAGGAATTAGAAGACGAGGGGTATAGTGGAGATGAATGGGAAGATAGAAAAAGACGAATAAGAAAAGTTTTTTTGATTAGACGCATGCAATTGGCAAAACATTTTATTCAAACAAATGTGGAACCAGAATGGATGGTTTTGTGCTTATTACCCGTTCTTCCTCCCGAATTGAGACCCATTGTTTATAGGTCTGGAGATAAAGTAGTGACTTCGGACATTAATGAACTTTATAAGAGAGTTATCCGTCGGAACAACAACCTTGCCTATCTATTAAAAAGAAGTGAATTAGCGCCTGCAGATTTAGTAATGTGTCAGGAAAAATTGGTACAAGAAGCCGTGGATACACTTCTTGATAGCGGGTCCCGCGGGCAACCGATAAGGGATGGTCACAATAAAGTATACAAATCACTTTCAGATGTAATTGAAGGTAAAGAGGGAAGGTTTCGTGAGACTCTGCTTGGGAAACGGGTCGATTACTCGGGGCGTTCTGTCATTGTTGTGGGTCCTTCGCTTTCATTACATCAATGTGGATTACCTCTAGAGATAGCAATAAAGCTTTTTCAGCTATTTGTAATTCGCGATTTAATCACGAAACGCGCTACTTCTAATGTCAGGATTGCTAAAAGGAAAATTTGGGAAAAGGAACCCATTGTATGGGAAATACTTCAAGAAGTTATGCGGGGACATCCTGTACTGTTAAATAGAGCACCTACCCTGCATAGATTAGGCATACAGGCCTTTCAACCCACTTTAGTAGAGGGGCGTACTATTTCTTTACACCCATTAGTGTGTAAGGGTTTCAATGCGGACTTTGATGGGGATCAAATGGCTGTTCATCTACCTTTATCCTTGGAAGCTCAGGCGGAAGCCCGTTTACTTATGTTTTCTCATATGAATCTCTTATCTCCCGCTATTGGAGATCCTATTTGCGTACCAACCCAAGACATGCTTATCGGGCTTTATGTATTAACGATTGGAAACCGCCGAGGTATTTGTGCAAATAGATATAATAGTTGCGAAAACTATTCAAATAAAAAAGTCAATTACAATAATAATAATTCTAAGTATACGAAAGATAAAGAACCCCACTTTTCTAGTTCTTATGATGCACTGGGAGCTTATAGACAGAAACTAATCAGTTTAGACAGTCCCTTGTGGCTACGATGGAAACTGGATCAACGCGTCGTTGGGTCAAGAGAAGTTCCAATTGAAGTTCAATATGAATCTTTGGGGACTTATCATGAGATTTATGCCCACTATCTAATAGTGGGAAATAGAAAAAAAGAAATTCGTTCTATATACATTCGAACCACTCTTGGTCATATTTCTTTTTATAGAGAAATAGAGGAAGCCATACAAGGATTTAGTCAGGCCTATTCATACATTATCTAAACAAGGAAGTTAGATTCGGCGATGCCCCTCCCCTTTTGGGGGGCATTCCGATTTCCGTAGTATCATCATTTTTGCCACGCGAATGCAGATTGAGATTAAGTAAATGAAGTTAATTAAATTTTCGAATCACTGACTCAGGCCCATTGTCGAATCCTACTCAGCAATTGTCGAATCCTACTCAGCCGAAAAGGGGGTACTTATGTATGGCGGAACGGGCCAATCTGGTCTTTCATAATAAAGAGATAGACGGAACTGGTATGAAACGACTTATTAGCAGATTAATAGATCATTTCGGAATGGGATATACATCCCATATACTGGATCAACTAAAGACTCTGGGCTTCCATCAAGCCACTACTACATCGATTTCGTTAGGAATCGAGGATCTTTTAACAATACCCTCTAAGGGATGGTTAGTCCAAGACGCGGAGCAACAAAGTTTTCTTTTGGAGAAACACTATTATTATGGGGCTATACACGCGGTAGAAAAATTACGCCAATCCGTTGAGATATGGTATGCGACAAGTGAATATTTGAAACAAGAAATGAATTCGAATTTTCGGATAACGGATCCTTCTAATCCAGTCTATCTAATGTCTTTTTCAGGAGCCAGAGGAAACGCATCTCAGGTACACCAATTAGTAGGTATGAGAGGATTAATGGCAGACCCTCAAGGACAAATGATCGATTTACCTATTCAAAGCAATTTACGCGAGGGGCTTTCTTTGACAGAATATATAATTTCCTGCTATGGAGCCCGCAAAGGGGTTGTAGATACTGCTGTACGAACAGCAGATGCTGGATATCTTACACGTAGACTTGTTGAAGTAGTTCAACATATTCTTGTGCGTAGAAGAGATTGTGGTACTATCCGAGGTATTTCTGTTAGTCCTCAAAATGGGATGACGGAAAAACTTTTTGCCCAAACACTAATTGGTCGTGTATTAGCAGATGATATATATATCGGTTCACGATGCATTGCCGCTCGAAATCAAGATATCGGAATTGGATTAGTGAATCGATTCATAACTGCCTTTCGAGCACAACCATTTCGAGCACAACCAATATATATTAGAACCCCCTTTACCTGCCGAAGCACTTCTTGGATCTGTCAATTCTGTTATGGCCGGAGTCCTACTCATAGCGATCTCGTAGAATTGGGAGAAGCCGTAGGTGTTATTGCGGGTCAATCAATTGGGGAGCCCGGGACTCAACTAACATTAAGAACTTTTCATACTGGCGGAGTATTCACAGGGGGTACTGCCGACCTTGTACGATCCCCTTCGAATGGAAAAATCCAATTCACTGAAAATTTGGTTCACCCCACACGTACCCGCCATGGACAGCCTGCTTTTCTATGTTATATAGACTTGCATGTAACTATTCAGAGTCAGGATATTCTATATAGTGTGAGTATTCCCTCAAAAAGCTTGATTCTAGTGCAAAATAATCAATATGTAAAATCCGAACAAGTAATTGCGGAGATTCGTGCCGGAACGTCCACTTTACATTTTAAAGAAAGGGTACAAAAGCATATTTATTCCGAATCAGACGGCGAAATGCACTGGAGTACTGATGTTTACCATGCGCCCGAATATCAATATGGTAATCTTCGTCGATTGCCAAAAACAAGCCATTTATGGATATTGTCAGTAAGTATATGCAGATCCAGTATAGTGTCTTTTTCACTCCACAAGGATCAAGATCAAATGAATACTTATGGTAAAAAAGATAGGGAAATTTTTGATTATTCAAGGTCGGATCGAATCGTGGCCAACGGCCATTGGAATTTGATCTATCCTTCTATTTTTCAAGATAATTCGGATTTGTTGGCAAAAAAGCGAAGAAATAGGTTCGTCATTCCATTACAATACCATCAAGAACAAGAGAAAGAACTAATATCCTGTTTGGGTATTTCTGTCGAAATCCCCTTTATGGGTGTTTTACGTAGAAATACTATTTTTGCTTATTTTGACGATCCACAATACAGAAAAGATAAAAAGGGTTCGGGAATTGTTAAATTTAGATATAGGACCCTAGAGGAAGAATATAGGACTCGAGAGGAAGACTTAGAAGACGAATATGAGACCCTAGAAGACGAATATAGGACCCGAGAAGGCGAATACAAATATGAAACCCTAGAAGACGAATACGGGAGTCCAGAGAACGAATATGGGAACCCAGAGAACGAATATAGGACTTTAGAGAAAGACTCAGAAGACGAATATGGAAGCCCAGAGAGCAAATATAGGACCCGAGAGGGCGAATATGGAACTCTAGAGGAAGACTCAGAAGATGAATATGGGAACCCCGGGGAAAGCTCAGAGGACAAATATGGGACTTTAGAGGAAGACTTAGAAGAAGACCCCGAGGACGAATACGATAGTCCAGAGGAAGATTCTATCTTAAAAAAAGAGGGTTTTATTGAGCATCGAGGAACAAAAGAATTTAGTCTAAAATACCAAAAAGAAGTGGATCGGTTTTTTTTCATTCTTCAAGAACTGCATATCTTGCCGAGATCTTCATACCTAAAGGTACTTGACAATAGTATTATTAGAGTGAATACACAACTCACAAAAAATACAAGAAGTCGACTAGGTGGACTGGTCCGAGTGAGGAGAAAAAAAAGCCATACAGAACTCAAAATATTTTCCGGAGATATTCATTTTCCTGAAGAGGCAGATAAGGTATTAGGTGGCTGTTTGATACCACCAGAAAGAAAAAAAAAATATTCTAAGGAATCAAAAAAAAAGAAAAATTGGGTCTATGTTCAACGAAAAAAAATTTTCAAGAGCAAGGAAAAGTATTTTGTTTTCGTTCGCCCTGCAGTCGCATATGAAATGGACGAAAGGAGAAATTTAGCAACACTTTTCCCACAAGATCTCTTGGAAGAAGAAGATAATCTCCAACTTCGACTTGTCAATTTTATTTCTCATGAAAATAGCAAGTTAACCCAAAGAATTTATCACACAAACAGTCAATTTGTTAGAACTTGCTTAGTAGTGAATTGGGAACAAGAAGAAAAAGAGAAGGCTGGTGCTTCCCTTGTTGAGGTAAGAGCAAATGACCTTATTCGCGATTTCCTAAGAATTGAGTTAGTCAAGTCCACTATTTCATATACACGAAAAAGGTATGATAGGACAAGTGCAGGACCGATTCCCCATAATAGGTTAGATCGCACCAATATCAATTCCTTTTATTCCAAGGCGAAGATTGAATCACTTAGCCAACATCAAGAAGCTATTGGCACATTGTTGAATCGAAATAAAGAATACCAACCTTTGATGATTTTGTCGGCATCCAACTGTTCTCGAATTGGTTTATTCAAGAATTTAAAACACCCCAATGCGATAAAAGAATTGAATCCTAGAATTCCTATTCAAGAAATTTTTGGGCCCTTAGGCGTTATTGTACCTAGTATATCGAATTTTTCTTCATCTTACTATTTACTAACGTATAATAAGATCCTGTTAAAAAAATATTTGTTCCTTGCCAATTTGAAACAAACCTTCCAAGTACTTCAAGGACTTAAATACTCTTTAATAGATGAAAATAAAAGGATTTCTAATTTCGATAGTAACATAATGTTGGATCCATTACTTTTGAATTGTCGCTTTGCCCATCATGATTCTTGGGAAGAGACATCAGCAATAATTCACCTTGGACAATTTATTTGTGAAAATGCATGTCTATTTAAATCGCACATAAAAAAATCTGGTCAAATTTTCATTGTTAATATGGATTCCTTTGTTATAAGAGCAGCTAAACCTTATTTGGCCACTACAGGAGCAACTGTTAATGGTCATTATGGAGAAATCCTTTACAAGGGGGATAGGTTAGTTACGTTTATATATGAAAAATCGAGATCTAGTGACATAACGCAAGGTCTTCCAAAAGTGGAACAAATCTTTGAAGCGCGTTCAATTGATTCATTATCCCCGAATCTCGAAAGGAGAATTGAGGATTGGAATGAGCGTATACCAAGAATTCTTGGGGTCCCATGGGGATTCTTGATTGGAGCTGAGCTAACCATAGCCCAAAGTCGTATCTCTTTGGTTAATAAAATCCAAAAGGTTTATCGATCCCAAGGGGTACAAATTCATAATAGACATATAGAGATTATTATACGCCAAGTAACATCAAAAGTGCGGGTTTCTGAAGATGGAATGTCTAATGTTTTTTCACCTGGGGAATTAATCGGACTATTGCGAGCGGAACGAGCAGGGCGAGCTTTGGATGAATCGATCTATTATCGGGCAATCTTATTGGGAATAACAAGGGCTTCCCTGAATACCCAAAGTTTCATATCTGAAGCAAGTTTTCAAGAAACTGCTCGAGTTTTAGCAAAAGCTGCCCTACGAGGTCGTATTGATTGGTTGAAAGGGTTGAAAGAAAACGTAGTTCTGGGGGGGATTATACCTGTTGGTACCGGATTCCTAAAATTTGTGCATCGTTCCCCACAAGACAAGAACCTTTATTTCGAAATTCAAAAACAAAATCTATTCGCGTCGGAAATGAGAGATTTTTTATTTCTCCATACAGAATTAGTTTCTTCAGATTCTGACGTAACAAACAATTTCTATGAGACATCAGAACCCCCATTTACCCCCATTTATACGATTTAAGGATACATAAAGCAGATTTTTTTACTTTACTAGACTTTTGAACTTTAGAACACTAAGAGGTCAAATTTTATATTTTTATTTAAAATTTTAAAATAAGTAAAAGAAGTCGGTTAATACATTTAAGGTTATGTTTATACAATGTATCAATGGCCAACTCTCAGTAGAAGGGAAGGTTCCTTCGGAACAATTATTATTTATTTCAAGCTATTTCGGATCTTTCTTAATCTTCAAAAAGAATAAAATTCCATAATGGAATGGTAGGATGAAAAAAAAAAGAAACAATCAAAAGGAAGTGTGGAAAAAATGACAAGAAGATATTGGAACATCAATTTGAAAGAGATGATAGAAGCAGGAGTTCATTTTGGTCATGGTATTAAGAAATGGAATCCTAAAATGGCCCCTTACATTTCGGCAAAGCGTAAAGGTACTCATATTATAAATCTCGCTAGAACGGCTCGTTTTTTATCAGAAGGTTGTGATTTAGTTTTTGATGCAGCAAGTCAGGGAAAAAGTTTCTTAATTGTTGGCACAAAAAAAAGAGCAACGGATTTAGTAGCATCAGCTGCAATAAGGGCTCGTTGTCATTATGTTAATAAAAAGTGGTTCAGTGGTATGTTAACTAATTGGTCGATTACGAAAACTAGACTTTCTCAATTTAGAGATTTAAGAGCAGAAGAAAAAATGGGAAAATTCCAACATCTCCCAAAAAGAGATGTGGCAATCTTGAAGAGAAAATTATCCACTTTGCAAAGATATCTCGGCGGGATCAAATATATGACGAGATTGCCAGACATTGTGATCGTCCTCGATCAGCAAAAAGAGTATATAGCTCTTCGGGAGTGTGCCATTTTGGGGATTCCTACTATTTCTTTAGTCGATACAAATTGCGACCCGGATCTCGCGAATATATCGATTCCAGCCAACGACGACACTATGACTTCAATTCGATTGATTCTTAACAAATTAGTATTTGCAATTTGTGAAGGGCGTTCTCTCTATATAAGAAATCGTTGATTAAGAAGAATAGTGAATTCTTGGGCAACTGCGTAGATTTATGGAATCACTTACTATTCTTTTTCGTTTTGCATAGAAAAAAGAAGGGGAATATTGATATATATTAGAGGGTATTGATATATATTATGATCTGATGTGCTTTCTTGGTATCCTAAATATAAGATTAATACTTCAAGTTGCTGAGTTGAGAAAGAGATGGTTGAATCAAAAGAATTCCTTTTTTGAAGTTCAATTTTTATCAGAGGACAATATGAATATTATACCTTGTTCCATTAAAACACTCAAGGGGTTATACGATATATCGGGTGTAGAAGTAGGCCAACACTTCTATTGGCAAATAGGAGGTTTCCAAATTCATGCCCAAGTACTCATCACTTCTTGGGTCGTAATTACTATCTTGTTAGGTTCAGTTGTCATAGCTGTTCGGAATCCACAAACCATCCCGACCGACGGTCAGAATTTCTTTGAATATGTCCTTGAGTTTATTCGAGACTTGAGCAAAACTCAGATTGGAGAAGAATATGGTCCCTGGGTTCCCTTTATTGGGACTATGTTCCTTTTTATTTTTGTTTCGAATTGGTCGGGTGCTCTTTTACCTTGGAAAATTATAGAGTTACCCCATGGGGAATTAGCAGCGCCCACGAATGATATAAATACTACTGTTGCTTTAGCTTTACTCACGTCAGCAGCATATTTTTATGCGGGTCTTAGCAAAAAAGGATTGAGCTATTTCGAGAAATATATTAAACCAACCCCAATCCTTTTACCAATTAACATCCTAGAGGATTTCACAAAACCATTATCGCTTAGCTTTCGACTTTTCGGGAATATATTAGCGGATGAATTAGTCGTTGTTGTTCTTGTTTCTTTAGTCCCCTTAGTAGTCCCTATACCTGTCATGTTTCTTGGATTATTTACAAGCGGTATTCAAGCTCTTATTTTTGCAACATTAGCCGCAGCCTATATAGGTGAATCCATGGAGGGTCATCATTGAATTGACTAGTTTTGGAAATAGTATTTTTTTTTCAGCTTAGCTCAATTCATGCGTGGTTCCAGATAATCCGCTTGGTTGCAAAAAAAATAGTTAGAAATGCGTATGAATATACAACCTAGAGTTGTAGGAGAGAAAATAGACTATAACTATATTATGGAATTGTCAAAGTATAGATGCAGTAAAGAGGGAGGGTGGAGTCAGACTGGATCTATACTATATATCCTTAATGTCTAGAAGTGGAGTGGAGTCACCTTTTATACGGTTTTCTGCGTTAAGCAATGATTTTAGAATCCAATTCAATAGAAAATGAGAAAATACGCAAACAAAATAGAAGAAACAAATGTATATAGGGTATTATATATTCCTAGGTTAGATTCATTATCTAATCCGAGATATGGAATTCCCTTCTATGTAGTTCGGACAATTTACATTATAATTTCAATTTGTACTTTTTTAGTTACTTCTCCTCAATAGAGATAGAGCTTAGAAGTAAGAATTTCTTGGTTGATTGTATCCTTAACCATTTTTTTTTTGACACGAGGAACTCACCATGAATCCACTAATTGCTGCTGCTTCTGTTATTGCTGCTGGATTGGCCGTAGGGCTTGCTTCTATTGGGCCTGGAGTTGGTCAAGGTACTGCTGCAGGACAAGCTGTAGAAGGTATTGCGAGACAGCCAGAAGCAGAAGGTAAAATACGAGGCACTTTATTGCTTAGTCTAGCTTTTATGGAAGCTTTAACAATTTATGGACTAGTTGTGGCACTAGCGCTTTTATTTGCGAACCCTTTTGTTTAATCCTAACAAATAAAATAAGCTCTTTCGATTAGATACCTTTTTTCTTTTTTTAGTTAAATGGGTATTTGCTTCTGCAATTCCAATTATATCAATACTTTACTTTATTTTATTTACTCCTATTTATTACTGCTGGAATTAGCTATTTATCGGGACAGACAATATCCCACCCCAGGAAGGGCTGAGTTGAGTATGATTAATTTAGAAGATATGCTCCCCTTCTTCCTTCCCGTCCTTAGTTTAGGAAAGTGGAAAGTTTTTTTCCTTTTATTTTAGGAATTTTGGGAACAGAACATTTCAACAAAGGAGGTCTTTCACAGGTCAAAGAAGACCTAAGACTTAATCTAAAAGAAATTACTAGATTGAATCTATTTGCATTAAAAAAACCGATCAAAAAACGGCGAGCGAAGTAAGTGATCGAAAAACTTTGTTCTTTGTTTGTCCTATCTATAAGAGGAGAGCATATGAAAAATGTAACCCATTCTTTCGTTTTTTTAGCTCACTGGCCATCCGCTGGCAGTTTCGGGCTTAATACCGATATTTTAGCAACAAATCTAATAAATCTAACTGTAGTGGTTGGTGTTTTGATTTTTTTTGGAAAGGGAGTGTGTGCGAGTTGTCTATTTCAAGAATAGATTGGATCTATCCGGCTGCACTTTAGAATATTTTTTAGTATTTTTCTGATAAATAAGAAAAGGGTGCACGATCTCGACGAATTACTTCTGAATAAATTCAGAAA